TTCTAGAAATAATAGAAATAAGGTTTGTTTATGCTATTGACTTCGTAATAGAAAATAAGGATCTTGGTAAGGTTTGAATCAATGGGGTCCAATATAAAAAGTAATGAAAGATATTTTTGATTATATTCACAGAATTCCATTATATGGAAAATCTTAAATCCTTTTCATTATTCATTTTTTTTTGTTCGAACCCTTCCTTTCATTCATTTCAAGTAATTTATTGGTCATACAAAAAATATACTACATACTACATATAGTAGATATGTATTTGATGAAAGAAACAGAACATAGTTGGAACAATCAATATTCATGATACAACTCAACCGTTGTTGCATTAGATCCAAAACAAAGGTTCCTTCTTGACCGAACTAGAAAACAAAATAGAATTCCTTGATATGGGAAGACAAAATATAGAATAGAGCCTAAAAAGATAATGAAAGCTGCTCTTCGAGTTGGACCCGAAATACAAAATTAAAATAAAGGTTTTACTTTTTCGATAGATCACGGGACACCTTTTTTTTCTTCTCATTCAAGATATTATGGACAATTAACCAACCCATTACTGGACTGAACCGAACCCAATGAGTTAAAAGAAGTATAAAATGAAGGAAAAAAGTAAAAAATGATAGCAAATTGTTTGCTACAAAATGGATTAGATGCTTTGGAACTAAACTTATTCTGTCAATTGGGTTTTTATTACTGTTGTATTTGAGAAAAATGGAAACTTAGGGAAGTGTTTTATCAACAACATATGTAGCAAAAGAAAATATCTAATTTAGTTCTTTCATGCCTACTATAACTAGTTATTTCGGTTTTCTATTGGCTGCTTCAACTATAACCCCAGCTCTCTTGATTGGTTTGAACAAGATACGACTTATTTAAAATGAATTGAATGAACAATTCATAAAAATGAATATTTCTCCGAGGTTTTGGGTATTCTAGGTTCCTTCCCGCGTCAGTTGTTAACTCTTGGTCATTGAGATTCGCGGACAATTCAGATTACTATTTAGGGATAGATCTTGCCTTTCTTTTTATACTATTAAACAAATTAAACAAATCGAAATGATTGAAGTTTTTCTATTTGGAATCGTCTTAGGTCTAATTCCTATTACTTTAGCAGGATTATTTGTAACTGCATATTTACAATACAGACGCGGTGATCAGTTGGACCTTTGATTGAATCAGATTTTCTTTTTTGATTGACCTCCCGCAAGGAGGAGGTCAAATTCAAGTTGGAATTCAATTGTGTTTTGTTCCGTTTTTTATTGTGATTCGACATAACATAAATGGAATCACGCTCTGTAGGACTTGAACCTACGACATCGGGTTTTGGAGACCCGCGTTCTACCGAACTGAACTAAGAGCGCTTTCTTATGACAGGAGATACGATTGTATCGAAAAATATTTTTTTGTTTTTGTATCTCCAATACATTTTGCTTGCATACATTGGTATGCAAAAATGCCAAAAAGATTCTGTCCAATTTGAATCGATTTCACTCAATTAATCCCTCGTTACTGCCCATAGGAGAAGTAATAGGTAGGGATGACAGGATTTGAACCCGTGACATTTTGTACCCAAAACAAACGCGCTACCAAGCTGCGCTACATCCCTTTTCAAAATTGTTGTACAGTGTCATTGTACAAAATCTATGTCTTGTTTTCCACATCGTTATTTTATCCTCTATCTATAATACAATTATATTGTAATTTCTTATTTTTGGTTTCATATAATAAAAGAATTATATACATCTGAAAATCTAATGTAAAAAAAAAAAATACAAATGATCTTGAACTACAGCATCTGACCATACATGTATTACAATAAAGAAGGAGGATTTTCAATGCGAGATATAAAAACATATCTCTCCACGGCACCTGTTCTAACTACCCTATGGTTTGGGTCTTTAGCGGGTTTATTGATAGAAATTAATCGTTTATTCCCAGATGCTTTGTCATTCCCTTTTTTTTAATTCTGATTATTGATATGCGAAAAAAATAAAGAAAATTTTGGATACAATTATACGCGATGTGACTAAAACTCCGTCCCCCCCTTTTTCATTCAGTTCTTTAGGATAGGAAAGAAAGAGAAAGTGTATTGAACCTCAGCAAAAATCTGGTGAATCTAAGATCCAATTTTGGAGAACAGAAATGGAAAGGGAAGTCCCGTCTAGGGCAGTCTGTACGAAATCAATCATAGCATAGAAAGAGGATCTTAAAATGAAATGCTAGTATTAGAATAGGAATAATTGATAGTTAGAAAAAAATTGTATTACTTACATTATTACTATGTATTCTATTCATAAGAAATGGAATTTCTAGTTAGTAACTTCTATTGGTTTTTTTGTTATTTTCGTATTCTTTGGTTCGGGTCGAAAATAGAAGAGTGAAGTCAATTCAAATATGGAAAGGAGGCTCATGGCCAAGGGTAAAGATGTCCGAGTTATAGTTATTTTGGAATGTACCTGTTGTGTTCAAAATGGTGTTAATAAAGAATCGCCGGGAATTTCTAGATATATTACTCAAAAGAATCGACACAATACACACAGTCGATTAGAATTGAGAAAATTTTGTCGCTATTGTCACAAGCATACTATTCATGGGGAAATAAAGAAATAGATCGAGCAGAACGTGTGTTCAATCTTTCCAATCCAAGGGATAGGACAGGAAAAGGAAGAACTTCACATATATATATAATATAAAAATCAAACCTTATTTTGGTCGGATCTGAAATGAATAAAAAAAAAATAGAATTTTAGAGATAAGGAATAAACCATGGATAAATCCAAGCAACCTTTTCGTAAATCCAAGCGGTCTTCTCGTGGACGTTATCCCCCAATTGAATCGGGGGATCGAATTGATTATAGAAACATGAGTTTAATTAGTCGATTTATTAGTGAACAAGGAAAAATATTATCTAGACGGGTGAATAAATTGACCTTGAAACAACAACGATTAATTACTATTGCTATAAAACAAGCTCGTATTTTATCTTTGTTACCTTTTCTTAATAATGAGAAACAATTTGAGAGAGCCGAATCCAACCCTAGAACTACAGGTCCTAGAACCAGAAATAAATAGGCATCTCCTCAATTTACTCAAAACTCCAATCGGAACTCAAGCTCATATTGATGTTTGAAAAAAAAAAGATATATTTTATATTGATTGAAAGATATTCGTTCATTCTTATTAATTTCTCTTAATTTATTTTTATTTGATCTTCCCGGAGAATGGACTCCGGGGAATTCTTTTTCAATCACTTCTATTTCTATATAGAAATATGACTTTAGAATCTCCTTTATTTGAGAATCTTGTTGGAAATAATGGAAAGACAATTCTTATTTGATATAGCTATTTGTGCAAGTATTTTACGATTAAGAAGCAATCGCTTCTTGTACAGATTGTTTATTAATAGGCTATAACTAAAGAATACCTTATTCTCACGAGTTACTGCATTTATCCGAGTGATCCACAAACGACGAAAATCCCTCTTTTGTCTGCCCCTATCTCGATGAGAGGAAACCAAAGCTCTCATTTTCTGTTGAGTAATGGTTCGAGTAAGTCTTGAATGAGCCCCTATAAAGGTTGATGCAAATAAACGAATTTTTGTTCGACGTCTCCGAGCTATATATCCTCGTTTAACTCTGGTCATTGAATCAAATTAAACTTTAATGAATAACTAATTGATTTCTCTTCTTTTAGTCATCCTTTTATTCCCCGGTTGATTAATAACAAAACGGATTATTCCAATATATAAAATATAAATTCCAATGGCTTTTGCTACTATGACCTTCCCAACCACGATTTTTTATTCCTTCCGGGCATTTTACTTGGAAATAAGAAATTTTATCGATACTAAATAAATTCAAATAGTGGGTTCCATCGTTTCTATGGTTATTTCATAAACGGTGAGGTCCTCTCTATACACCGGAGCCTCTTCTTTCATTTAATCAAATGTTATTGTGAACTTGTATAGTTCACGCTCTTTGGCTCTACCTATCAATTATACAATATATAGTTAGCTTTTTCACAAAAAAAAGTTATCCATACAGTGACGGCATTTAATTATGAAAGTTGGCTAGGTAGCTGACCTTATTAGTCCGTTCTTTCAAGAATAAGAACATCACTTTTTGCTTCTTTTCTTATAGTACTATTTCCTCCGCTTAATGGATAACTATTTGCTACCAATGGGGAATTTATTCTCATATCAAATGGGATCGGTTGGATTTGCACCAACAGAAACCATAAATTCGAAACACAAATAATATAGGTATTCCATACACAAAAAATATAGATATATGATAGATCTTCATTTTTAGGTAGTAAATTACTTTCTGCCACTCCATCTATCCTATTCATTGTTACTGGTGATTGGGACTGGAAAAAAAATTGTTTAATTTATTCGAACTCAGATCTAAACGAGTCGCACATACACCCTAGTACATGTTCCTCGACGCTGAGGGCATCCTCGAAGAGCGGGGGATTTCGTGACATTTCTTATTGGCTGTCTTGTGTTTCTAATAAGTTGTTTAATAGTTGGCATGTCGTATATATAGATATAATAGTTTGGTTTAGATCGATCTTAACCTGATGATTGATGATTATGAATTATTTCTATTCAATATCAAATCACGAAAAATTCGAATTATGGTTTGAAATGGAATCGTGGATTGAAATTACACGGAATCCCCAGTATTTTTCTTTTCAACCGCTACAAGATCAACAATGCCATGAGCTTGGGCTTCTGTTGCTGACATAAAAACATCTCTTTCCATATCTTCGGATATAACCCATAAAGGATTGCCCGTTCTTTGTACATAAACCTTTGTAAGGGTTTCGCGAATTTTCAGTAGTTCTTCCGCTTCCAGGATAAATTCTCCCACTTGTGCCGTATAAAAAGAACTAGCAGGTTGGTGAATCATAACCCTGATAATATTGATATAACATCATACATGAACAGTTCTTCTATCTCGCACGATTGGGCGAAAGTAAGGGATAAAAAAAAAGAAGAAGAAAAAAAGAGAATTGAACAACCGTACAGGCATATTTTGTTCATTGCATACGGCTCCGCAATGGAATTGAATTTTTCATTCTATCGAAGAAAGAAATAGGATCCTTCCGATCCAAATCGTTGAATGATCCATTTACCACCCTTCCTTTCGTATCGTAGGAAAAAATACTATGATGGTTCTGTTGCTTTCCATATTTATTTCGTCTTTGATTTAGCAATTCCAAAGTTTCTTTTTGATACGATCAAAATAAGTAAAAGTGATCGTTTTAGGACTCCACATAAATATGAAGTAACGAGACTTTTAGTGTGTAAGAAAAAAGGGTTTGTGACGCTGAAATGTACTCCCGACACATAAGATAAAATCGGAAATCACTTTTATTTCATACTACTATTTCGATACAAAATTTCATGTTAGGAAAAAAATAATGGATTATTCATATCGAATTCGAAGTGCCATGCTATTATTACTTATTCTTTATATTCGATATGGCGAAGGCATAGTCTTATTCTTTTTTTTTTTCAAATAAAAACTTCATTGGCGCCAAGCGTGAGGGAATGCTAGACGTTTGGTAATTTCTCCTCCGACCAGAATGAAAGATCCCATTGAAGCGGCTAATCCCATGCATATTGTCTGTATATCGGGTGACACAAATTGCATAGTATCATAAATGGCTATTCCTGGTATTACCCATCCGCCGGGAGAGTTTATAAACAAATAAATATCCTTAGTATCATCTTCCATACTGAGATATACCATGAGACCAACAAGTTGATTCGATATTTCACTATCAACCACTTGCCCTAAAAAAAGTAATCTTTCTCGATGAAGTCGGTTGATTAGGACAAAATAGTATCCCTTACGAACCGTACGTGCACCTTTGGATGCATACGGCTCAAAAATAAAATTGCGAAAAAAGAATCAATGTGTTGATTCCATTCCTATCTCTTTTTTTTTGTAACAGATTTCTGTTTTTCTAATGAAGGAGTTTTCTTCCATCTTTTCAAAAAACATGAGTTTTGGCCCTTCCCTTAAAAAAAAAGAATTTACTGAACTTATTGAACTAACCTTTCATTGATGTATTGTTTCGTCGAGATTCAAATCACGATGTCATTTTCTTGTTCCTGAATGGGTCCTTTCAATTCTTTTAGGTTCATGTTCTACTCCGGGGAAAGATCTGTCCGAATTCTATTTGCACATATAGGGCAAATGATCTCAGTACCGCCTCTTTTTGCTATGACTTTTTTTTTCAATTTGTTTCATGCCTTCCCCCAAATTATTCAATGGGTTCATCATACTGGTTAGCAGGGCAGTTTCAGATTGCCCCTAAAATAAGTATAAGTATAAGAATCGTCGTGGTAATCGTACATATATTACCATTACCAATTTGGTATTTTCTGAACGGAGCCTGGATACTTTATTAGTCCAAGTCAACCATAAATTCTTCTAATTTATAATAGTTATCCTCAATATCAATTGATCTAATTTAACTTCACACTCCGAATGATTGATGGTTCAATCAATACAATATTTCATTTCTTGGTCGAAACGTAGGATATCTCGATCGGGGGAGAAAACGGGGAAATCCCGTATGACCCAATATGTTTGACAAGTCGCACTATACGTCAACCCAAACTTCATCTCCCTCTTCAGGACTCTGAAAAGGTACTCTTGGAACACCAATGGGCATTAAATTTAAGAAACAAATTAAGTACTATACTTCACTTTAATATGGAAACGTAAGAATGGGTTTATTGTCTTCATCATTTTTTTTTTCTGTTTATTCTCTATTTATACATAGATTGAAGGTTGATATGGGAAGACAAAATAAATACAAATTTTAACGAACGGGTCCGCCGATCGTTCGAATAATGAATTAAGTATCTGTGCATTCCTTCCCCTAAAATGGGACCAATCCTCCCATTGCGTATTGGTACTTATCGAGTATAGAATAGATCTGTTTCTCTTTGTTCTTACGAACAGAATTCTTTTCAACGGAATAGAATAAATAGTAACCCTTTCTCATACGGAATCCACTGAAAAGGTTAGGTACATAGTATAAGTTTCAATGCGATAAAGTTACATAGTAACCATTTTTCTTTACTAAAGGGGTATTTCCATGGGTTTGCCTTGGTATCGTGTTCATACTGTTGTATTGAATGATCCCGGTCGATTGCTTTCTGTCCATATAATGCATACAGCTCTAGTTTCTGGTTGGGCTGGTTCGATGGCTTTATACGAATTGGCTGTTTTTGATCCCTCTGACCCTGTTCTTGATCCAATGTGGAGACAGGGTATGTTCGTTATACCTTTCATGACTCGTTTAGGAATAACCAATTCGTGGGGTGGTTGGAGTATTTCAGGAGGAACTATAACGAATCCGGGTATTTGGAGTTATGAAGGCGTGGCAGGGGCACATATTGTGTTTTCTGGCTTGTGTTTCTTGGCAGCCATCTGGCATTGGGTATATTGGGACCTAGAAATATTCTGTGAT